CAGAGAAGGGAGGGTTCCCCTACAAACCATTCGAGCTAAAATTGATTATTGTTCCTATACAGTTCGAACTATATATGGGGTATTGGGCATCAAAATTTGGATATTTGTAGACGAGTAATAATCAGAAACCTTTACTCGATTTTACGTTCTATCCAGTGATGGAACAACAAATGACAAACTCTTTTATTCTTTTTATGTTCAATCAAAAAAAAAGTGAGCAATTCGATAGGGTTTAATAAAAATTTGATTGACCATTTTATTTTGATATAAATATAATTGCTATGCTTAGTGTGTGACTCGTTGGTTTTTTTTAGGGTTAGGATTCTAAAAAAAAAAATAGACCAGCCTTATAGTATGAACTACTAACTAGAGAAGTAATAACCAACTCATTGCTTCGCATTATCTGGATCCAAAAAACCAGTCAAGATATGATATATTGGTCATATCATTGTAGCAACTGAAATATGTTTTTGCATAAAAAAACCAATTATGAGTTGTGAAGCGAAATATACAAAGGATGTGGATAACTGGAAAGATGAGAGAAAGAGAGAAAAAGAATATCAATGATATATAATTCCAATATAAAATATAATATGTAAGGTCTATAAGTCATCTCATAAAAGACAATGTAATAAAGCATCAATACTCTCATTCATCCAGAAGTAGATGAATCTGTTCATAGAACAAAAAAATAAAGAGCCTCGAGCCAATAAAGACTGAGAAGATTGACTCAAGAACAAATTTAATGAGAGGCTCCATTGGAGAAATTCAGACCTAAGCATTAATCGAGAAGCGATGGGAACGACGTAACCTGTGAATGCAGAAGATTCTATTGAAAACGAATCCTAATGATTCATCGGGTGGGATGGCGGAACGAACCGGAGAACAATTTCATTTATTCTGAGCGATCATGGGCTAACCCTACAACTGAAAAAAGAGTAAATATTCGCCCGCGAAAGCTTTTTTTATTTGATTGCTACATTTTTGGTGATCAAATACGATAAACAAAAAAAGAAATAAAGATTTGTTATAACGTTATAAAAAACTACATTATCTATAAATTTATGTTTAGTTAGATATCCAAACAAAATCGATAAATTTGGGATATATTAGATGAAATATCAAAGAATCCGGCGTATTATTCATTAAATACATGTATATCTTAATTAAATATTTTTTCAATCCTTTCATTCGCGAGGAGCTGGATGAGAAGAAACTCTCACGTCCAGTTCTGTAGTAGAGATGGAATTGCGAAACAACCATCAACTATAACCCCAAAAGAACCAGATTCCGTAAACAACATAGAGGAAGAATGAAGGGAATATCTTATCGAGGTAATCATATTTGTTTCGGTAGATATGCTCTTCAGGCACTTGAACCCGCTTGGATCACATCTAGACAAATAGAAGCAGGGCGACGAGCAATGACACGAAATGCACGCCGTGGGGGAAAAATATGGGTACGTATATTTCCAGACAAACCCGTTACAGTAAGACCTGCGGAAACACGTATGGGGTCGGGTAAAGGATCTCCCGAATATTGGGTAGCTGTCGTTAAACCAGGTAGAATACTTTATGAAATGGGTGGAGTAGCAGAAAATATAGCCAGAAAGGCTATTTCAATAGCGGCGTCCAAAATGCCTATACGAACTCAATTCATTATTGCGTGATAGAAATGTATAACCACAGAAAAGAGATTTTGAAATAAAAAAGAAATTTCAGGTTTCTTTTTTTTTTTGACAAAGAATATTTCTTTTTTATTTTTCGCCCCTTTTTGTTTTGCATTGAAAGAACAGATTAAAAAATGATATGATTCAACCCCAGACCTATTTGAGTGTAGCGGACAACAGCGGGGCCCGAGAATTGATGTGTATTCGAATCATAGGAGCTAGTAATCGCCGATATGCTCATATTGGTGATGTTATTGTTGCTGTGATCAAAGAAGCAGTACCAAATATGCCTCTAAAAAGATCAGAAGTGATCAGAGCTGTAATTGTACGTACTTGTAAAGAACTCAAACGTGACAATGGTATGATAATACGATATGATGACAATGCTGCAGTTGTCATTGATCAAGAAGGAAATCCAAAAGGAACTCGAGTTTTTGGTGCGATCGCCCGAGAATTGAGACAGTTAAATTTTACTAAAATAGTTTCATTAGCCCCTGAAGTATTATAAGATAAGACCCTGATATAGAGTTATAGTAGAGTATTTGAATGAAATAGGTTAATTAATAGATTGTGTCTCACGTATATACCTTTACTAATTCATAAACAAAAGATCATGTTTATTATATCCAAATTTTGAGGCACCAATAATTTTAGTTCATTATGGGTAAGGACACTATTGCTGACATAATAACCTTTATACGAAATGCTGACATGCATAGAAAAGGAACGGTTCGAATAGCATCTACTAACATCACCGAAAACATTGTTAAAATACTTTTACGAGAAGGTTTTATAGAAAACGCGAGAAAACATCGGGAAAACAACAAAGAT